GAAGTACCTACTCATAGATTGGGTTGCCTGCCAACTTTGTTTTGAGAGGCCCATCAAGACAAAGCTGTTATTCCTTTATGGGGAACAAAGCACGCAGAAGACACTCGTTTTTAACTTCCTATCAAAAGTACTAAAAATAGATTTCGCGAGTTCAAGAAGAAAGAATTTTGCGGGGGCCCACAACCACTACGATATTGGGCTCTTCGATGAGTTCCACGAACCAGACCCACAAAGCTGCATCATAGGTGCAACGCAGGAGGGAACTGCCTTTGCAAATACGATGTTAAAATTAAAAGTACGTTATAGATTTCGAAAAAAATGTCAACTAGAAAAAAAGTATTCCAGGGTTTGAAAGAAGAAAAAGAACGTACCCAACGTTATGATTACGAACAGACTGCCCTATTCGGCAGAGAATCACGGGCCTTTCAGAGCAAGGTTCTTTAGACTATTGTTCTCATCAAATATACCGAACTTAAGTGAAGCAAGGATTGTGGCCACTCTCTGGGGATGCATGATGAGGAGAATCTGCCAAAGTCCTTATGCTAGGATGGAGGTCACCCCAAGATGGGTAAACCTTGACTATAATAATCTAGTTGGGTTAATAAGAAATCCCAAAGGAAATGTTGAAGGAATTAAAGGGGAAAGAGCTAAGTCGTCAGAGCAAGTATATCTCGTATCACAGGGGTTTGAACAAGAGGGACTGGCGGGGGAAAACCAAGCAAAATTGGGAAAGGGAAGACAAGAGAATGGAAGGTATCTTTTTCACAAAGACCCTTACACAATAGGGCAATGTGTGGATCTAAGGGATGTAAGAGAAAAGAGGAGGAATGAAATACAGGCCAGTGGTACGAATCGATGGTTGAAAGGATGGGGAAAGCAATGAGTTCAAGCAGGCGAATAGTGAAGAAATACCTACTTTCTCATGTTTTGATTTTGCCTGCATACCTCTAAAAAAGCCAAACAAGAAAGAAGAGGGAATAAAGGAGAAGAGGAAGAGTAAGTTTGACCTTTATACTAGGAAGTATCAAGATCAAAAAGTAGAGGCAAGGTTAGAGCCTGATGATGGGGAAAACCCAACGTGGCAAAAACAGATATTCTACGAAAGTAGGAGAAAAGGGGCAAGCTTCCTCAATGTGTGGAGAACCAAGAACCCTGAGGTAAAGGACTATGCTACGTGGCCCTCCCAATTGACTTGGCACCTTTGCCTTCCCTTCACTGTCAATTGGGCTATTGGGAGGAGAAAGGATGGGTGGTATTCATATACCAGTTATTCTGAGGCAAAACCAAAGAAAAATCTCGAAAGAAAAGGAACTAAGTAGGAAAGTTTTGGTAAAGGCAGAGGAAGAAGCTGTCCAAGGGAAGATAAGAGTGGACACATTCCAGCTGGCTTTTTGTGGGGAAGAGGAGGATTGGGAAACGACAGACTAAGTGGAAAAGTTGCGTATATAAGGAAGAGCGGTCGATTCCCCGATAGGGAATTTGCCGGATTTTGATGCAAAAAAAAGGACCAATTATGAATAGAAATCCACCTACGCCCTCCTCATCTTATCTTCCTATTTCTAAGGAAGAGCTGACTTCGACCTTTCCAATTTCCCGTAGATTCTTTTATTCTTTGTTCTGACTAACCACTGGAGTCTTGCTTTTTTCTTTGTGTGTGTTGTCTTAAAATCGCTTTGATTGGATTCACCTATGAGAATTTCTACCCAGTTTGATTCAGCAAAGCTCATCCTAATCTCCGTCGCATATCCTACTCTTTAATGTCTTACGCATCTCAGTTAGCAATTAGAAAAAACATGAGAAGGAAGGGAAGACTCATCCTTCGCGACTCACTTCTCTTATTTTGACTGAACATACTGCCACTACTCCCAAGTGGAGTTCATCGGCACTCCCACTCTGGGACTAGGGAGATCCCCTAGACATCCTGTTTCCGTGCCTCTCCTCCTTCCCCCCCTAAACTGATTAGAAAAGAAAAAAGCCCCGCTTCCATTGGGGCCCCTCTCTGATAAGGAAATACATCTTTGGTATCGTCAAATGATTCTATTCGTAGGAAAGCCTCGAAACGTTATGGCCCTTATTCCATAATATATTTAGAATAATAAGAAAAAAGAATGGGACGAAGTTTTGGAAGAAAAAAAGAGAAACTGGGAGATGATCAGAATGGCAAGAAGAGTTCGCTTAGAATGGAATCAAAATAAATGGAACAAGAAGATTATTTTATTGAGATCGTAAAAGAGATTATTTTATTGCAATCCAATTCTTGAAACAATATTTGAGAGTACCACAACTTTGGAATGAAGGAGATCTCGACTTTGCTCAAAGAAAATTGTCCACGCGTTGGAAACCTGGAAGTATACTTGCCGCTCGAGATAACCAGGGAGCAACAAGGACATCAAGGGGCTTTCGGCAAACACCAGACCAGGGGCTGGCTGATATGCTACGCTATTGGACTATTGATCTCATTCATTCAAACGAGAGGAGTTCAGTCGAATTAATGTTGAGTCTTTCCTTACTTTAGGGCTTCTTGCCTTTTGGGAATTAACACCTCAATTCATTTTAGAGGTGGATCCAACCGCTATCTTAAATCCAAGTAAAATCAAGTGTTTCAAGGAAACACTAATTGATAGAGTTTTTGAAGCACAAAATTCTGAATTTGTGTGCATGTGCACGGACGATAGTATGAATACAAGCATTGCGAAACGATTCGAGGAAAGAGGGGTCTCCGGAATGGAAGAAACAAGAACACAAGGAAGGGCCAGAGCCTTAGCAATGATAGTGACATCACTGATGATAGGAATCACTCTCAATGCTGTAGCAACTTCTCATATCATAGATTGTTAGGTGTAGGAAGTCAGGGGTAAGAGGGTGGGTCAAAACTAGGGTCAGGTCAAATTGCGACAATCAAAATAAAAAGAGAAAGATAGGGCGGACGATGTACCGACAACGCCTTACAGCGTTAGGAGGTGGATTGAGAAAGAAGATGATTCGACTCATCATCCTTGAAGGTCTTAACAAGGAACATTGCATTGGGGACTACTTGTTCGCAAAGAACGTTCGTAAGTTAGTGAGTCAATCTGGACTTTTCTTCAAGGCCCTTTATCTTAACTTTATCTTAAGTTATATACTTCGGATAGCCTTCAAATGGCTTATGCCGGGGACAAACGTCCTCATGATTGACTACTAACCCCGATATCCCTCACTAGGTCAGTCTCGACTCGGATCAAACCATCCTTTTTCTATGGAAGGATGTAGTTGAAGAAGAAAGCTGATGTCTTGGTTCATCTTTCTCTGTCTTGGTAGACCTTGAAAAAGGTATAAAGAAAGAAAAATGGAAGTCTAGAAACGAGACGAAGAAAGATCAAAAGAGTTTAGTTAATCAAGTCTACTTAAGAAAGGAAAGATTAGCTTAGTAATTACTAAAGACAGGCTAAGGTAATTACTAAGCTAATTGAGCGCTATTCCACAGAGATCTCAACCTTGCCCCTTGAACAAGGGCTAGTTTGGGAACAGACCTAGAAAGCTATGCCTACAGATAAGAAGATGAATCTTGAGCTGGCCAAGTTCATTCAGGATGAGGGAAAAAGGTAGCCTACAAAAGGAAGGGCACGCTTTCCTGCTCTCATCTTTGAAAGTAAGACCAAAATGGACTTGATCCATTCGATAGGTCAACAATAGGCATATATATATAGTTGATTGTGGCCACACCGACTTAGATTCGCTAAGGACACTTCACATCCATTATGGGAAGGCATTGATCTAGACTGATGTTAGTCTAAGAAGGGACACCTACTTCCCAACTAGACTCAGTTCGGTCTGAAACCAATTAAAGGCTCCCTCTTTTGTATAGGGCAAGGATGTCCCCAGAAAAAGAAGTTGGCTTATTGAATGCAACAAGAGAGGGCTCCCGGATCAAGGAGCACGTATAGAAAGAGGTCTTTTATGATGCGGCGGCGGAGTCTTTTGATGATCTCGTGAAGCACCTGAAATGGCATTCCTTTATCGGGTAGGAGGGTTTAGAGCCAGTTAAGCCAATAGCATATCTAGCAGCAGCTTCAGTAACACTAGCTACATCAGTAGATCATTGATTAGCATACCTCCTCTGAATAGTCTACGTGGCCCCCTAGTTTCGACTACTATTAATTCTAGTTAATCCAGTAATGCAGACAGCCCTTACTCTCTGAAAGAGCAGGAGGTTTAGCGTCAACTCATTCAATGAATGTTGTTTCATTCACCACGCGGCTGAATCCAACTCTGGATTTTCCAGCAATGGAATGGGACAGTCATTTGTCTAAAGAGAAATGGCCGTATAGCGCCTATCTCTCATAAGAGAAGAGAAGGAGAGCTACCATTTGATAGTATATGAGTTGGAAAGAAATTCCAAGCGCTCCTAGCTCAGAAACCACACACAGACAAACACATGGAGGCCCAGTCCAACTCATAAATCATAGACTAAGAAATATACGTGACATACACAACCTGCGTGAAGTTTTCATCAACATCAATCAAAAAAGCAGTTTGTAAAATGCTACTTGAATTTCTGCAACAAGTAACAGCAGTTTCTTATCATACACTCTTATTCTTTGAATGAATGAATCAACAAAATGTGACTCCTAAACTAGCCTTCTCCGTATCTTCAAAGACAGAAAGTACACATCACAGAAAAACCCAAAAACAGAAGCAGAAGAGGAAATACTGGTAAATGGCTAGCAGATTAGCAGCTAAGTCCGCTTATAGTTCCTTTTGGCACAACAGGGTAAGTGGTCAACTCGAGATCATTCTCTCTCTGAATATCTTCATACCAACATACCTGCCAAAACAAACCAACAAAAACACTCAAGCATTCAGATAACAACAAACACACTGACCGTCCAAGCATCAAAAGAGGGGACTGGGGATTGGTCCCTGGTGATACAGTGAATATCGAACCATCAACAACTCGGAGAGCATCAATCCCAATAACCCTGAAATTGCGATCAACTACCTTGCCCACAAGGCATCCACCATGGTAGTGCCATATAGTACTCACTGTGCGACGGCAAAACTCTCCCATCAGCCGATCATTTGATTGATCAACGGGCAATGCAGGCCCCACGTATCTTCAATCTCGGCCCCCAAACCATTCCCTGAATTGGAAATCCCCCATGGAACGGCTCCTCAGTACATCACCGATCTTGCGGGTGCCATTCACACACCGCTCCACATCACCCGGATTACTAAAGTAGTTGAACCGGACAATTGGGTTAACCCTGACATCCGTAGATGGCAACCGGAGTGAACCTGCGGAGAGTGGCCCAGTAATCTTCTCCATCAGGGTGGCCACAGTGAGATACAGTGGTGAAGCTGGGTTCCGAATGAAAACAGAGCGAGCAGGGGAGACAAAAGGTATGACATTGGAAGTTGCTTCAAGGTAAGCCCCTGCCCCTGAATTGGTTATGCCCACGACTTGTATCAGAGAGTGCTCCAATGGCATTGGGGGCACAATTGAGATGCCATTTCGGGGGTTATCATAGAGGAACTGTCCGACATAAGGCAAGTGATGAGACACAGGAATTCCCCACGATGAGAGGGACGGCCTCGGTCCAATGCCACTCAGAAGCAGAAGCTGTGGGCTTCCGAGAGCCCCAGCACAGAGCATCACCTCTCCCTTTTCACGCACCATTGCATGGCCCTCTTTGGTCGCGAAAAACAACCCCAATTGCCGATTGCTTCGATCCGCGAAGAAGAGGCTAAAAGAATTATTTCAACACTTGCATAGCTTGCATAGACATATATGCACTCGAATATTCGAAGCTTTCGCATAGCTGAGGAGATCAGCAACACTGTGTCTACGACCAGAACTGTCGAATGTCGAACCACCAATCTTGGTACCCACTGAATGATCCAAAGTCAACCCATTATAGGGATCAACACCGGCTTCCAATAGCCCGTCTCTGACTGCCGATTGCCAATTCTTGAGCTCCGGCCTAACCTAAAGACGATAGCCCTCTCAACCCACTCATAGGACTGGTTCACCACTCGGAGGTCCCAATTAACCCCTGACCTTCCGTAGAATTATTGATCGGCTCGACTATAGAACCCGGCATTGATAGCACTACTGCCGTCAAGAACCCGGCCTCGGGCATTGGGGACGCCGTCTTCGGAGGTGAAGGCTTGCGCCGGGGAGTCGAAAGCGTCGACCTCCATGAGAGTGGTGAGGAAGCCTTCTTGGGTCATCAGATTAGGCTTTCCGTACGGAACACCGCCCCTTTCAAGCACCAGAACCCGCTCATACTCAGATAGCGTTGCTGCCAACGGGCAGCCGGCGGTGCCGCCTCCTGTAGTCCTCTGATGGGAAATCTGTGGCGTTGAAGACAAAACCCAAATAACTCGGACCTGTAAACAGAAGAAAGATTGATCAAAACCTGTTCAGTTAAAGAAAGGGTTTCAAGAAAAAAGACATAAAAAAAAAAAAGAAGAAGAGAAAGAATAAGAGGGTTATCGAATGATTACTTTGTTGAGACTGTGCTCTGGCCAAGGAAATGAGAGTGAAGATCCTCAAGAACACGAGGGGTGGAAAATGAACTCAATCAAAGAAAAAGATGCCTGAGGACTGACAATGGTGGAGAATACACGTTGCAAGAGTTTGATGATTATTTGAAGGTCCGTCATCCGTTTAGCTGCTCACACAACACACTCCACAGCAAAATGGAGTTGCAGAAAGGAAGAAGGGCGAAACTTGTCGAAGCATGATGCATGCGAAGAACGTACAACCGCAGTTTTGAAAAAAAAACCCCAAGCAAAATTAGCTTTTCGTTACCAACATTGAAAAGTCTTTGGCTGCGTCTGCTATGTGTTCTGAGCAGTTACGGACGAAGCTGGAGAAGAAGGCGGCTATGCTAGTTGGTGCATCTTTGTCGGCTATGATCAGCAGAGGTTGAGGTGCATTGATCCGACTACAAAATCTGTATCTCCACATGTCGTTTTCGATGAGGCATCATCATGGTGGTCCTCCGAAAATGTAGTACTGCCGGATTCCGGGATGCTAGACTTCCGTATGCGGGCACAAGCACCTGAGCAACAAGAGCCTGATATTGTGAGTAACTCTGGACCAGAGTCAAAAAAATCAGCTACACGAAGCCCTCCTGTCAGAAAAAAAAGCCCAAGGCCCGCGACCCGTCAACAAAGAGTGATGCATGCAGCTCTAGAAGAGAGCAACAAGATATGAAAGAGGATCCCTGCTGAAGGCACTGTGCTTGATAGCCGACTTAGAAGATCGACAAGGATCAGGAAGCCCAATCAATCCCAAGTATACAGAAGCCAGCTATGCAGACACTGTGACACTTTCACAGTCTTGTGCCTCTCCAGAAAGTGGAAGAGCCAAGCTCATTTGAAGAAGCTAAGGGCCTGAAAGAGTGGGAGAATGCGATGAAAGAGGAGATTTCTGCCTGAACCTTAAAGAAGAATGAGACATGGGAACTTGTCCCATTACCAGAAGGAGTGAAGCCAATCGAATTGTCTCGTTCCGTGTAGTCAGGGTATGACAGGTGAAGCGCAAGAGTGACGGCTCGATTTTTAGATAGTTGGCGCGATTGGTTGCTCGTGGCTTCTCACATCTCACAATGGGGTGGGATTGATTATGAAGAAACATTTGCTCCTGTGGCGAAGTTTACATCTATTAGAATTGTCGCAGCTATGGTCGCTCATTTGGATTTTGAATGACATCAGATGGGGATGTCAAAACTTCATTTTGAAATGTGAACTCGAGGATTTATATATATGGTACAACCTCCAGGCCAGGTTTTGAGGTTCTTGGGCATGAAGATAAGGTTTGCAAGCTAAGAAAGTCTTTCTTTATATGACTTGAAACTGTCTTCCCGACAGTGGTACCTTAAGTTTCATCAAGCTATTAGCGATATGGGATTTCGAATGAATTTCGACGATCATTGTATTGAAACTCGAATAATGGATGGTGAGATTAGAATATTGTCAAACTATGTTTATGATATCCTTATTGCCGGAAATTCCTTGTTTGCCATAAATCGAACTCAAAATTGGGGATGGGTGAAGCTTCTTCTGTGTTTGGAAATAGCGGGTGGCTGTGTTATCCGCCCGGACAACAAGTCAAGGTAAGCTTCCAAAGCTCCCTCCTGCCCGCTGACTGGCCACGTTACTGAGAACCTAGGAACAGCGGATTTTGAGCCCCTTTCTTATTATTAGTAAGATAGGGCGGGGCTTTTTCGGGGACTAGCCCGCTTCCCATTACTCGACGAAGGCTTCCCATTGTCCGGTTCTTTCTGGAATGTGGGATCGTTTTAGATCGTACCCGAGCAGCCCACTCCCAACCTTCACTCAGTCGTCAGGCTGCATCTGAACTACAGTGGCTTCAATCCGAGTCCGGGTCCCGGGCTGGCTGCATCGGGGAGGGGTAGAAGCAATGGATCGAGTGTATGGATTCAATTTCTTCTCGTCCTGGGGATCATCTCTCCTAGTCTTGATCTAGCCGGTCCCCTCGGAATGATCTCGAGATGGAAGCGGGAGCGGAGAGCCCAGCTTGAAGGTCTTTGGTGCTCGAACCAGGCAGCTTCCTCTCCCTCTCCGTCAATTCATTCGTTTAGGGCGAGAGCGAAAGCCCATGCAGTCTTTCATCTGTATCCGAAGGGGACAGACTTGCCGGCAACCAACTAAACTCCTTGTCCGGTTCAGATAGGCTGCCTGATGACCTCCATCCGTTTTTGATACGTACATGGATGGAATGGATGCATTTCCTGCCTCTGATTGGTCCTTCTCAAGCACCCAACTCCTAATATCAATATCTCAGGGCTAGGGATGCGATACGGGGAATGGAACCTCTTAGTACCGGGCAAGGGGAATGCATGCTATTTCCATTTCTTCACATCCCACCCAACCCAGCTATGTTGTCTCGTAGATAGCAAGGTCAGTTGATTGTTGCTCATGACAAGGCAAGGAAATTCCTCCTTCGCCCGCACTTTGTTCTCGGACTATTCCCTGTAGAATGAAGTCCCCGTAGTCCTGGCTATGTGGATACTCATTCTAAACCACATGGGAGCTTCTGTAGCCAGGTTACCGGCCATCTCGATACTCAAAAGATTACGAGACTTTTGCCCCCACTCTAATTTCCCCGTCTCCACCAGAGACTGTGCAAGGGAAGTGTCCGGGTTCCCTTGACGAGGCAGACGAAGTGCGGGTGTGCATCCGATGATCCGGTTCAACTTGCTAGCCTAACCACGTCTCGAGTTTTGATGAGTCTCAGAAAAAAAACCGATTAAAGATGCGGGTACATTAGAGATTCGAAGGTCTCCGTTTTCCATTTTATAGCGTTTATGTTGTAGGTCAACTCGAGATAGCAAGAATATACAGGAGCCATTAATATGGACAACTTTTCTCCCTACACGGGAAGCCACCACGAGAAAGAAACCTTCCGGGCCAAAGATGATTGATGTTTTCATTCGAGAAAGACACTCCTGGCTTAACTCAAAAATAGGTCGCTCATTTGCTCCTATGGCCTATCTTGCGGCAAGGCCAGGCCCCCTATGGAAAGTCCGGGTTTCAAGCCCTAAACGGCCTTCAGGTCCACCCGCCTACTCAAGAAATCCGAGACCTGTTGTAGGAGCGAAGCCGCTTTACCGAGTTTACGAGGTGAAGGAGCGAAGCAGCTTGACTGATAGTTTTTCTAGTAAAGGCAGATGCTATCGGTAGATTCAGTCTTAGGCTATTGGTTGGAGAGATGATCTTAAGCTGACGCATATACACCTACCTACTCAAAGGCGGGCAAATCAAAGCTCCTCCTCTTTTTCCACACACACAGAGACGTCTACCTCGACTATACCATATTGAGCTTTCCTCCCGACATTGGAATATGGATTGGGAAGGGCGAGTGGATGAGACCTTCGAGTCGCGTCTCAACCATTGAAGTCTGTATAATGACTATATCTTTATATATAATTATTAAGAGAAACATACGCTTCGCTCCTATTAATGCGCTTCGCCCGCCTGACTGGAGAGGGCGGGAGGTTTGAATGAGTGACTTCCCGTTTTTCAGTCAGTAAAGTAGACTGACAGAAAGAAGAGAGGTTTAAGCACTTTCGATTCGGTAATAGCCAATAAGACAGTTTGCTCTTACCGTACGTACCGCTTGTGCGTTCTCTCTCTTGCCTGTGTGTACGTACTTTAAGCAGCCTTTCCGTAGATAAGTTAGAGGCCCGTGATCTACGGCCACCCTCAGGGGTAGTGTTTTCACTCTCGGGCGGGGAGAGGGTGGTCGTAGATCACGGGTCAACTCTTTTTGTATGAAAGGAGCCTCCCGAAGCCATAGAATAACGGACTGCTATCCTGTTACTTATACAGGAACAGAAGAGGGCCCTAGCAGAACAAGCGCTTTAGGAAAAGAGCTATTACCTTGTTACCGGGAATAGAAAGTACTGGAAGCCCAATAGGGTCGAAAGTTGGACTATTCCCTTACCTAAAGGCAAGCAAGCCCTAAAGTAAGGAAAGGGAAGGAAAGGGCTTCGCCTGACTCGTTCTCCAGCCTCACTCGCGGCTCAGGAAAGACAAGAGTAAAGTACTACCTTACTAAGGCGATAGGTAGACAATCTGACCTTACCGATATCTCGATATCACTAACCCACAGTAGTCTATTGTCTAGATATGACTACTAGTCTAGAGACTCTTTATATAGAATATATAAAGTATAAGAGTAGTCTCTAGTTTTATATTGTAGTCGTAGTCTCTAGTTTCTAGTAGTAGTCTAGTGTTCAAACAAATAGTCTTTGCCTCGTATACTTGTATACACTGAAGTATACAGAAGGAGAGGAAGCAAGGGTCAAGAGAAGTCAGCTCGGTTTATGAGCCCCTTTCCGATTCCCTCACCCAATCTCATGAGAAGCAAGCCCAGAGGGCCCTGCCTTAACCTGTCCCCAGACAGCCAGCCCTCACCAGGCTGCTGGCATTGCTAAATGCTCCGCCACGAAGCAAGCTCTCCTGAATACGACAGATTCGGAAGTGGCTAAAGAAGTCGAAGGAAGAAAGAGTAGTTGGGCAACTGTATGCACAAGGGTACATTATTAGATTAGTCTTTTGGGAATTGGCAACATTGACAGGAAGAGGTAGGAATAAACTTTTTTAGGTCTAGCTTCAAATCGGCCTAACCTTCGGTTCCCGTAACCAAGTTTTTCTTTCTCACTCCTGACTTTCACAAGTCCCCCCCCCTTATGTACTTTTTCTTCAGTGTGGGGCAAAGGGCGCCCTCTACTTCTACTTCTAACTAAAGGCGAACAGCCGGCATTGCAAGCAAATAGAGAGCCCCCGCCCGTTTGAGTCGGTCGTTCCGAGCCGGAAAGCGTACCGGCAGTTTGAGTCGCGAAAGGGCCGCTTGCTTAATTATATTATTCTAATTCATAATATCTATCTAAGATTCTATATATATTATATAATATATATAGAATAATTTGTTTTTCCAATTGTTCATTTTTCATTAAAGGAAGAGGAAGAAGCAAATAAAGCAAAGGCCTCCTCTTTCCGTCCGCTCTTCCCGAAGTGAGCGAATTGCATGTAGAGATCCGTAGGGGCTTATAGTTTAATTGGTTGAAACGTACCGCTCATAACGGTTATATTGTAGGTTCGAGCCCTACTAAGCCTACCACCCCTTATCTTCACCTGATACAAGGCAGTCGAAGTCCCCGCCACCCTGCAGATCTCAATCTAGCGACGTGGAACCACACAGCTGCCGCTGCCCTTTGGGCACGCCTCCTACGCTTACCACTCACCTACGCTCTTGCAGCATGCCCCCTTCGGGCAATACGGCTTTCATAATACGCGAAGCAGCTGAGCGAGCGATAGCTATTCGATCGCTATATTCTTGCGATAGCGAAGGCGTGGTTGAGACTAACAGAGAAAGTCGATGCGAAGGTTCAGATCGAAGATCTTCGCGAGACGGCCCATGAATCTCGAGAATCGAGCGTGGGGCTTGAAGACCCTACCGCATTCCGGCCCCGGGGCCTTCAATTGTCTTTTCTCCTCTTTCACCAGTGAGTGGTGAGTTTCCTTTTTCTTTAGGTACCTCTTGGATTCTGAGTTTGTTCCAACAGCTGCCACACGTGAGATCCTGATCGTCTTCCTCCCAGTGTTGTTGCCCGCTGGGGGAAGGAAAGTTCAGTGGGTTTTCCTTCCAGGACCGGAGAAGGTCAAACTCTGGGCGGGCTGCCAGGTTTCGCCTACGCTACGGTTTCACAAGATTGAACCTTTTTTGTTCAACCGAAGTAAAGGAGTTCCAGAGCACGAGGGAATGGGCTTTCATTCCCGGGACCGCCTCGTCTATGTACTCGGCGCCTCTCTTGAAGATGCGCGCGCGATATGAGAAAAAAGAGCCTATTGGTTGGGAGGAACCAATGAAAAGCCAGGGTAGAGCCTCGGAGCCGGCCCAAGCGAAGATCGGCACTCGAAGGCTTGAGGAGCAGCCCGCAAAAGGGAAAGCCGTGGAGACGGCAGACTCGCCAGTCAGGCACACCGTGAGGCTGACTACAGCAGACCGGGAGCGGGAGGTTACAATTCCTGTTTTCCTGTTTCAATTTCCGGGAGTGAATGTAGGAAGTTCAGACGGTGGATCAGGTGTGAAGATTCAACCAAAGACGTCTTGGGGATCGGCAATAGCTAAGCATTGTGGCCATCACTGTTCAAGCTACGTATGGCTGGCGCACAACCTACGGGCTTCTTAGCCAAAAGAAAAAAAACAAAAAAGGATGCCATGCCTCTAATCTAAAGCTTTAGTCTAATCTTAGACAAAGAGCAAGGAGGATATGAAGCACTGCTGGGTAGACCATGGCTCCAACCAGGGTGGTTCATGACTGGGCTAATAAAAAACGGTCTCAAGCAGGGAAACGCGGGATGGAAGGCGGGCGGAAAAGGCTTGGCTTTGTTTCACAGAAAAAGGACTAAGGAAATTTCGTTTCCGTAGTGGTGATGCAGGCGTCAGTTGACCTGGTTGATAGATAATATAGATAGATATTATATATATATATGCAAGATCGAAGACGCGATTCGCGCGGGTCCGCTTTTTTTTTTGAAGATAGCAAGGAGGCGATTTGTTCGCTGGGCGATTCAGCTAGCCAAATCGCACTAATGCAATTCATTCGCCCTACGAGACTACAGAGCAATTCAAACTCTTAGTAAGACTAGGGCTAGGGCGACTCATTCTATTCTCTCTGAGGTCAGGTAGGTGAAGCGTCTAGCTTAGGGGGGCGCGTCGAATCGCTGAAAGGCCTTGGTGATTCTCCAATTTGGTAATCTGAAGATAGAAAACCACAATGATTCCAAACTGAACTTCCCTCGTCTCGTATCCATGCTGCCCCGACTCCAAACTCGATGTTTGTTAACTAAGCGGGACATTCCCAAACTCTTTTTTATCAAACTCCTTTCTCGTTCCCTTGTACAGCCCTTACCAGGCTGTTTTCATTATGTGTTCTTTGCAGTGTCTAGGGAGGTTAGGAGTGAGTTAAGCTAATGCATACAAATAGACAGACCAGGTTCATCCTTTGATGTTGAGGTCAGTGCAAGTCTGTCTATGATGTTGAGTCTAGGTGGTGTTGAAGCTGGCTCATTCATGCTAGTCATCTTAGAGCTATGAGTCAGAACAATGTTCACCAACTCTTCCATAGTCATCTTGTTCATATATCGAAAAAGCTTTTGAATATGAGTTTCCATTGTTATATTAAAGTGTTTTGTCTCCTCCCCAAGGTAGCATTGCCGAGCGGGCGATCCCTGTCTTGTTTATCCAGCTAGCTTTTTTTCCCCGTGGTACTCAAATTCGATTTGTGAGAGCTCGGCAATTAAAAAAAAAAAAGGGACCTTAAGCATTCTCAATAAAAATGCCTATCTATAAAGCGCTGAGTTGAAGAGGGAACAAGTCCCACAGAGAGATGATAAGTGGGAGAAAGAGTGAAATGGAAATCTCTTCTGGAATGGAAGACCTCCCATCCACTGACTACAAGACTGCAGCCTAACACCCAAGTTAGCTTGAAAAGAATCAATAGTTTGGACAAAACTATGGCCATGCAGGAGAGTTTCTGCTTCCGCAAAGGTTGCATCTTTGCTTTGATCCCTAGAGGAGACCTGTTCAATTCCACATGACAGCACCATAGCCATCTCTTATGACCCCACCATAATCCGAATTTCCAGAGGGGACGACTTCCCTACTCCTTTAAAGTTCATCTTGATGTGATTTGAAGAGGAAATTGCCACAAGATTGATCTCGATATGTTTGAATGAATTTTCATTGAAAAAGGAAAAAAAAGCCATGGTGTTCATATTTGGCTGCTAAGTACCTCTCCAATGGCAAAAATGGATTGCCCAACCCACCTCTAAAATATCCTGCATAACGAAAGGTATTATTTGGTACAGAGAGACTTTCCGGCAGAACTTGGGCTAGACTTTGGTTGGGCAATGGTAAGCTGATTCGCTTCTGGGATGATGTTTGGCCGTGCCACTCTCCTCAGAGATGCATGCCATAATTTCTATCAATTCACAAGGTTCTCATGATCTCAAAGTGATAGACTACAACATTCAATATGAAGGAGAAAAAAGGATTTATCCCCCTATGAAACTGCCCATCCAAGAGCATTTGGCTTCATCATACTTTTTTTTTTCTTTTTTTTCTATGGCTATGGACAACTAAGATAAATATTATCTTCCAGCCCAAAAAAGGAGGAGAATCTCTTTTGCCAGCTCAATCCTCACGATAATAATTATGTATGCCAATTCTGCCTAAAAATCTCTTCAGGTGATCAAGAAGGCCCCCTTTTTCAGTAGATGAAATTAGGATGAAAGTATATTATCTCAACGCTTCTTTTCTCTGGCTTGCTCTTCTAAATCCAATTTTGGCCTGCGGTAATGTAATCAGGATTTCATCTCCACAATTCTTTTTTTCTATGAAAGCAGGAAAGTTTAGTTCCAAATTCTGCCTTATTCCATGAGATCTAGAAGCACTTCTGCAACCTTCTCTCTCTCCATTTT